TATTTTTCATTCCTTAATTTTGAATATACATACTTTTTGTGAAGAAAATAAGTTTCGTTAAATTTTGAAATCGTAAATTGTATTCCTATAAAATATAAAAAATAAAAGGAATGTTGAAGTTGAAAAAATTACCTAATCATTTGAATTTTTGTTGGAGAGTCCATAATTTAGACGCTTTCTGGTCGAATCATAAGCACTTACTTCTGTTTTGACTCTATCTCCTGGTGGTATACGTATAAAACCACGTCGGGCCTTTTCTGAAGCATAACCTAAAACCAGATCTTCATTATCTAAACGAATCCGTAACATATTATTGGAAAGCTATTAAGAAATTAAACCTTTCTGAATCCTTTTTTTGTTCTTTTTTATCTAAAAGTCTTTTGAAATATCAGCTAATCTAATGTAGGAGGAATGATATTAGAAATTTGTTCTTTCTTTTTTTTTTTTTCACAAATAGGGGAAGTCCGGATACAATTTGAATATCGAAAAGATTACCATATATAACACAAGATTTCTCCACCGATTCCTTCTAGTCGAGCCTCTCGGTCTGTCATTATACCCCGAGAAGTAGAAAGAATTACAATCCCCATCCCACCTAAAATTCTCGGAATTTGTTGATAGTTAGAATAGATTCGTAGACCAGGGCGACTGATGCGTTTTAAATTTAGCCTAGTTCTACATGGTCCTTTCCTATTTCTTCTATGGCGTAGGGTTAAAGCCAAAAAAAAATTTTTGCCTTCCTGATGTTTCCTCACATTTTCAATAAAACCTTCTCGTAAAAGTATTTTAATAATGTTTTCGGTGATGTTAGTAGATGCTATTCGAACAGTTCCTTTTCTATCCATGTCCGCATTTCGTATAGAGGTTATTATGTCAGCAATAGTGTCCCTACTCATGATAAACAAAAATTTTTGTTGCCTCATAATTTTGATATAATCAACATACTTTGTTTTCGTTTTTTTTTTTTTTTGTTTTTATGAATTAGTTATTTTATTTTTATTCATTTTTATTAAATATTCATTTTTATTAAAGGTATATGCATGAAGCAGAATCTACTAATTAATTATCTACTAATTAATTTTAATTTAATTGATTTCATTCAAATATAAATATTATAAATCATGGTTTATATCTCATCTTATATCTTATAATGCTCTTATAATGCTTTATCTTATAATACTTCAGGTGCTAATGAAACTATTTTAGTGAAATTTAACTGTCTCAATTCTCGGGCGATTGCACCAAAAATTCGAGTTCCCTTTGGATTTCCTTCTTGATCAATCACAACTGCAGCGTTGTCATCATATCGTATTATCATACCGTTGCCGCGTTTGAGTTCTTTAGAAGTACGCACAATTACAGCTCTGATCACTTCGGATCTTTCTAGAGGTGAATTGGGAACTGCTTCCTTGATCACAGCAATAATAACGTCGCCGATATGAGCGTATCGGCGATTACTAGTTCCTATGATTCGAATACACATTAATTCTCGAGCTCCACTATTATCTGCTACATTCAAATGAGTCTGAGATTGGATCATATTCTTTTTTGAATCTGTTATTTCAATGGAAAGGGGCAAAAAAAAGAAATATTGTTTGTCCAAAAAAAAAAAGAAGAAACTTGCGCATTTTTTCCTAACAAAGGCTTTTTTCTTTTAGTTCTGTATTCCTATCCCAAAATAATGAATTGAGTTCGTATAGGCATTTTGGACGCTGCTATTGAAATAGCCTTTCTGGCTATATTTTCTGCTACCCCGCCCATTTCATAAATCATTCTACCCGGTTTAACGACAGCTACCCAATATTCGGGAGATCCCTTCCCCGAACCCATACGTGTTTCCGAGGGTCTTAGGGTAACTGGTTTGTCGGGAAAGATACGTACCCATATTTTTCCACCGCGGCGTACATTTCGTGTCATTGCCCGGCGCCCTGCTTCTATTTGTCTAGACGTAATCCAAGCGGGTTCAAGTGCCTGAAGAGCATATCTACCGAAACAAATACGATTTCCTCGATAAGATATTCCTTTCATTCTTCCTCTATGTTGTTTACGGAATCTGGTTCTTTTGGGGTTATAGTTGATGGTTGTTTCGCAATTCCATCTCTACTACAGAACCGGACATGAGAGTTTCTTCTCATCCAGCTCCTCGCGAATGAAATGATTATGATTAAAAAGAAAATATACATGTAGTTGATGAATAATATACTGAATCCTGGGATTCCTTGATATTGATATTTCACTTAATCTATTTATTAGATTAAAAATTTGTATATTTTTTATTTGTATATCTTATATAGATAATTATTTCTATTTTGAATTTGAGTCTATTTTTAGATAATGTTTAGATAATGTTCTTTTAATGTTATAATGAATCTGTATTTATTATGATTATTAAATCAGATCGCTTAAAATTTAGAAATCCAATAATATAAAAATCTTCGCGGGCGAATATTTACTCTTTCAATATTTACTTCATTTGTAGGGTTAACCCACGACCTCTCAG